CCGGTCGCTAAGCTCCCTCCCTTTATCTGCTTTCTCGGTCCGAACCCAGGGAATTGAAGAAGCCCACTACAGACTGCAAGGGGATTTTAGTTTCCATAAGCACCAGAACGTCTGGCTTATGAATATTCACCATATCTCTGAGATTCATTTTGAACGTGTCGTTACCGGCACCTCTGCAATTTCAAATGAGCACTATCATTGATGACATAAGAGGAAAGCCCAGTCTTCCCATCGAGGGCAAAGGGGGAAGACCATCATCGCCAGGCGCTACAACTCCGGCTTAGGTTCAGCTTTCAAGAAATCTGGAGGGGACAGACTTTACGAAAGGAAGTTAACCTCGGAAACATACACCCCTTTTCAAGGCAACAGACAAGGATACAGATCGGGGCGATCACTAAGTAGAATGAGAAAAAAGACTTGGTTAAAGGAATTACCTTAGATTGAAGAGGGAATAACCCAGGATGTCAGAGGTCTTCTTTCCGGGGATCGAGAAAAGGAGATAGACCATCGCCAATTTGGCTAGCGAGATGATGGAGGATGGGTAACTAGTTTAGGTGGCTGGAGGATGGTAACTCCATAACTATCCCTCAACAAATTCAATTAGAGGATGCTCTCCCTCAACTAATCTGATAGGATGTGATCGCTCATATACGTAATATAGTTTCGTTCTTGAACTCCATCCCTACCTAGCTGGACCATCCATTCACCCATCAGGTGTTTAGTTCACCCCGGAAAACAAACTACATAACAAATTTGGTTGGATCCGATAACTACACCGGTTAGCAGAGAGAAAGAAGGCCCCCATACCCCTCACTTACCTATACGGAACATACGTTCCTACCTCGAATTGATGGAAGGAAGAAAGACAAAGCAACTATATGATGATTCACAGTTTTAGCTTCATACGCAATGAGAGTATTCAGGGAGGGGCTTGGAGGGTAGTGTGTCATTCACGCAGGTCAGGTAGTGCCATTCAGGATTCAGGAATGGATGTGATGTAGTGTTTCCCTAACTTCTTCCACTTCCCCTAGGGCCAGGATTCTCTTTCTTCTCTTCCTTCCTGTATTGCTTGTCTTGATTCTCCTAGTTACTTCTCCACTTAACTCCGCTATCAAACTAGGGATATTTGAACTAAGCCGAATCTGTGGACTGAGTCGCTAACTGCACTCTGTCTTGTCTTGAAAGAGGAACTCCCAATTACAAATCCACATATATACCTATTCCACTTTCCTGCAATAAAGACTCTATGAATCTGATAGCATATGGGGCTTTGCTTTGACCATAGTAGCTACTCTCTCATAACTCCCTCTAACGCAGGGAAGTAATCCAATCCCGAAAACGAAACTATAGTTGCTAACTTCACAAGACACTTGTTAGACGGTTTACAAAGCACCGTGCTTTCTCGAAAGATTAATTCATGCAGGCAAGTTCCTGAACCGAGCTCACTGCCTTCTTCGCTTAGGAGTGCCTTATTGCTCTTTAGTATCGAATCTGTTCCTTCCCTACCTCCCTTTGCTTGGCTATTCGTGTTTAGCGCGCGCTCTTGCTTACCTTGCCCGAGCTTAAGCGAAGCGATCTGTCTTTCCGCTTTAAGATATATTTTCCCGCTGAATTAAAGTAATGAAATTGCCCAGTTAAATAGCATTAGAAGCAGTTTCCCTCTTAACGAGGGATGGTTACACTGTCCTTCCCGACTCTTTGAGTCGATGACTAGTAACGGAACTCCTAACTTTGGACAGAGAGTGATTGCCGACTTTAGGTGTTGATACCGACTCTGTTGACTTCACTCTTGACAGCTTGTTCTCTTTTTAGAGTCACTCACACTCACAACTCTTATTGAACACTCCTAGCTATAAGGCGAGAGAGTGACTAGGCCGAAAAGGTGGAGCAAGGGAGTACCTATGAACTAAGAACTGGTAACTAACCTCTTGACTAACGGCTTGCCTTCGTTAGAAGGAAAGAAAGCTTATCCGCGCAATCAACGTGTATCGTTTACTTTGCTTTAATGAATGCTTAAATCCCTACTTCCACAGCTTTAATGGGTGATTCTCCGTTCCTCATTAGAGTTCGGAAATAGCCCAGAATCCTTGCATTCATTATAATAAGTTGAGCTCTTCACAATGCTTAGTCTATGATTCAATTACCAGTCCTGAACTCAATTACCAATCGTTCAGTCGTTTACCTCAGACTAGCTACTAGTTAGAAGTCCACTCAACTACCTTTGATAGAGCTTTCCTCACTCGTTACTCACTCCTCACATAAGGGGAACTCCTAACATTCCCTCTGAAACAAGAGGGAAGGTAGATTGTGACTAAGCCGAAGCTTCGATACCGTAGACTGACAACGTAACTTGAATGCCTTTCATTGCCTATTTTTCTTGTCAACTACAGACTTTCAATCTGTCTTAATGAATGCAGTGATGCTCTTAGCGCGCAACGGCTTAACTTAAGCTAGCTAGCTTCGAAAGCGTAACCATGTGTTTTTTCTCTTTCTATTCACTCTATTATCAATCCTGAACTCACTTTATTGCATTGATTTGCTGTTTGAAATCGATATTCTTTCGGTGTTTAGTTTAGTCAATGGTACCGTACCAACAAGATCGACTTCCTCCCTTTGTTCGTTAAGTTGGGATTCAATAATCACATAAATGAATCGAAGCTGTGCTCTATGCCTCTTTAACTTATTTTTTCAACCTTCACACGCCCTTGCCTGCTTTGATTCTTGTGCTTGCTTGTGCCCCCTTTTTTGGCGCTTGCCTGGATCGCTATCTTACTAGCAGTAGTGCTGTTTTCTATTGGAGCTTCCCCTATTCCTTTTATCGAGCATAATGATTCGAATCGGGCTTTGTTGTATAATTCTTTGCCGAAAGAGGTCTCCGCCGACCCAACGACTTTCCGATGTGATTGACAAGCATGGAACGGAGTTTAATTCATCGCGACAGGAGTTCACCAAGTCTAAGAATGGGCCGGTCATCCAACGGGGACGGTCACCCAGCTAAGGCCCACTTTTACCTTAAAGATCAAGGTCTGTGAATGAAATGTCCTCTACTCGGTAGTAGTAGGAACAAGATGTAACTGATTCATCCGTGCCAACGAGAAGAGAAGGGGGGCTTCACCTGTTTGAATCCGCTGATCAGGAAGAGAGAAAGGAATAGGTTTTCTCTTTAGATAAAGCGGAAGCTCGTTCCTGGCCTCTTTGGCAGTAGCAAATCTGAATTCATAACCCGCCAATCTATCTTTGGACAAGAGTCGTCAGATCTTGCCCAGGCAAAGGAGCGATCGACACTCGCTCGCAAGTTTTAAGCGCAAGGACAAGTTGATTCAGAAAGGGGAACAGGAGTCGCCTAGCCTGGTTCTTCTTTGTTTTCCTGAGCGGTATGGTACGGCACGTGGGAAATAACAAGAAGAGAGAAGTAACGAGACGAGAGATCCGCAGGAAATAACGAAGTACAAGCGTGAATTCTCTATCTATCTCTTTCCTTAGCTGAGAGAGAGAGGGAGCGAACTATCGACATGCAGGCATACCGAGTATGTTCGAAAACCCTAACACAAGACAATTAAAGGGAGGACTTACGTGTTCTCGGGCGAGTGCGGATGTAATCTCGGTTAGTATACAAGATCATCAACGTGTACAGTAATAGGATGCGATTGCGGAGCCCTTTTCTTAGTTACCTTTCGGAGTGGTTCTGCCTCTATTTTTGTAAAAAAGTAGTCCATAGCAACTAAGATAAAGGCATGACTGCGAGAGAGAACAAATGCAAATGAATTCGATTCCATGGGTGGAGGGTGGTAAGAAGCAATAAAGCACAGTGCAACGAGATGAATTCCTTTTTTTGTTGAAGGAGGGACAACTGCCGCTAAAAAGAAGGATGGTGGTTGGGTCGAGGCTTCGTGTACATGGCGTACACCCGACTATCGTGCCGGTTCCGGTAATGGTCTAAGCGCGCCAGGACTTGATATCCCGTGCCAACTGAAAGACGATCGACGATCTCTTAGGAAAATGAAAGATCGGTTTGATTTAAGGCTTCATTTCAGATACAGATTTAGGAAGGAGAAAAGAAAGCGGTCGAAAGCAAGCGAGGAAATGCTTTCTGAGTTCCTTCGATCTGGCACTTCTTTGAACTTATTGAAGCTTGAGAAAGAAGTCCTGCTCTGCTGCCCTGTGTTAAGCAAAGTGAGTTGACTTCGTCATGTAGTTGACCGAAGGTCTATCCATGAGAGTGAGCCGAGCCGAATGGCGTATCCCAAAAGAGGAGCACGGGGGCTCACTCCCTCAATGAGTCTATCCTGCTTCAGGCCATGTTGTTCAGTCTCCTGGAACTAAACTCTTAGATTCAGCCGCCTCCATCCATCGGCAATCCGCTCCCGTACGGACGTTGACATGCTTAGCGAAGGTCTCCTTTTTTACGACGAAATTTAGATCAGGTTGCACGAAAGGAAGGGGGAAACCCTATCTAGAAGTCGTTTTTGATGAGGAGAGGGAAAACCCCTCCCTAACGCTGGGCAAGATCAATAAATAAGAAGCTTCGGCTTAGGGCGACCAAACCAAGCTCGATTCGCTCCAAATTCCCACTGTGCCTTCCTTGGGAAAGGTGACCCGTATCTTCAGGTCGCTCCAGGCTCTACCGGAACCGAGCGTACCTTGGGACACGCGCTACAAAAGGCTTAGGAAGCGGGCCTGTCTGATGAGGGGACTTCGTAAACTATCTAACTTTGAAGCTATTACACCCAAAAGGGTGAAACCACAGAAGCAGGTAACCCTGACTTCAAGACACATGGTGAAGAGCACCGGTCAAGCTCACAAGAGGGAAGGAACGAAAGATTGATTGATCTGCTGCTAGATCGGAGATATAAGGGAAGCGCTGGTAACCGAACTCTTTCGCGAAAGGGATTCCACCGCCGAGTCTGTGTCTGTTATGAGAGCAGTGGCTAATAGAACTGATGCGCCTCAGAAAGCAGCGTCCTTCTCAATCAATGCCTGGGCATCCCATACATAACCACCGAACTGACATTCTCCGTACTGAGTTCTCTCAGGTTCCAACTCTTGTTTTTCCGTAATAATATAATATAAAAAGGTTCATGACCATCGATCGGTCGGAAGGTTAAGAGTGAGAGATTTATGTTCAAAGTCAGGCGCTTCCTTGTATCCCGCTTGGCGGTACATAAGGGGAAAGACGAGAATAGACCTCAAGGTCGGAACCAGCTGTTTTGGTTTTCTTTCTTTGGCTATGGTTGCCTTGACCAGAGGGTGCCAAACCATTTAGAATGAGCCGTATCCAAAGATCCATTTACCCAGACGGTGTGCGAAACGAGGAAATTGGCCGTAGTAGGCCGAGTTTGACTCTATCGCCCGACACACAGCCCTCTATGTAGCGCTACCACAAGACCTTTCGGTGCCATCACAAGAACGAAGGAGACCCGCAAAGAGCGTTTGTTTGCACAAGGAGTGGAGCGATCCCTGAAATCATAGGTCCGATGAACAACTAAACCGAATGATCGAGAGACAATAACATAAGGGCACCTCTATAGACGCGAAAACCGAGTTACAGACCCCGGTGTGATGAATGTGAGAAGCATCGGCCCCGGAGAAGGCTGGATCGTAGGAAGCGAGTTATACGTCTATGAATCCTTCCTGTTAGCTCAACGAGTACCCAATATTCCCAGTAGGAGTCGGCATATCGTGCATAATGGATCCTGATTAAGTATGGGTCATCGGGGCGAAGAGGGGGGATCCCCTGTTGCTTTCGGGCCAGGCTCTAACCCGCTCACCTGTACCGCCTCCTCACCCAGCTCTATGAAGAGGCCTCTCCTTTCACTAAACGAGTGGTTCTTTGTGGAAATCCCCCCATTCTTTTTGGATGGAGAATGGAGTGCAACGAGCGACGGCGAACCGGCAGTTAGCTTCCAACCCTCACGGGCGAGGAAGGCACAAGGGCTCGACGGTTTGCCCGCGAAATCAAAAGCTGCCGTGTGGGATAACTATGAGACCGTGTTCCAACTCTTTTTCTTTAATTAAGATAAGAAGAAAAAGAGGTTCCTAAAAATAAACTTAGATCTTCAAGCTAAGATGCTAGAAGTGATAATTAAAGCGGAAAACTTGAAATAGAATGAATGATTCTTATTTGAAAGAATGAAGTCAAGCTAAGATTTCCAAGCAGAGGTAGGAAGAAGTGCCATCTGCTTAATCGGAATAATCCGCTGAAACAAACGCGGAGAAGGCCAATAGCGGGGCTTTTAAGCCACGTTGAGAAAGCAGTGAGGGGGACCCTATTCGACCGATCAAAAGCCTTTTTTAGTTAATAGACTATTTGATCTTGTTCAAACTCAAATCTTTGAGCTAGGGCTTAATTATATGGGTAAGGTCAAGTTGATAAGCCGCCTACTTCCTTAGCGAGCCTTTCTTGCTGTCCTTCATGGGGGAATAATAAGTTGGAGCGGATCCCTGCCGCCTGGTAGCGGGTGTGTGTGGGCGAAGTCGAGATTAAGATGAAAGGGACGACGATTAGAATATTCTCCTTTAGAAGACGATTCTCAAGAACGGATAAAGGATGGATGAGACAAATGATATGACCTAGAGCAATGGCATGGTGAACCAAAAAGTATCCAGGCCCTGTTGTTAGGAATAACGAATTTGGATTCTCATTAATAGCACTTAACCAACCAACCAGCTAACCATATGCTTTTACCCGCGCTGAATGCAGGATCATTCGCGGGGGATAAGAGTACATCAAACCCATATAAGGCCTTACCGTGAACAGATTGTATCCACTGAGCAAATATAGATAGATAGTAGGTTCAATCAAGATTTGTTTTGATGGAGTACCATTACCAGATGCGAGCATAACATCATTATGAAATTGAAGTCCTAGAGTGGGAGGGCCTCGGAATAAACTAGCCCAACTCACTCAGATGAGAGATGTTAGCTTCCTAACATTCTTGCCATGCAAATGCATTATCCTTCTTTCGTTCCGGATTATAATCCCTGATAGAGAGTTATTAATTGTGTTATAAAGACCCATCCGCGAAGAGTGTTTATAGCAGTTCCCGCCCCTTGTGAGGTACCGAATAAGTGAAGTTACTACTTGAATCGGGCTTCTGAGCATACAGATTCCACTGACCTATAAAAAGAGGCTCTAAACTTTGGGCTGTAGGCATCGAATGCTGCTATTGAATGCGCTGTTGTTGGTGAGTGAATAACCGGTCTTGTCGTATCAGCTGTGATGTTATCAATTGAATCAGCTGCACATGAGCTAGTGGGATATCGATAATATGAATCTCACTTTATCAATTTCTTTTTCATGTCTCCGACAAGTATAATAGTAGCAGAGGAATAGGCCCAGAATCAACTGCTGGTATAGAATCAGTTCTTTGCGTAGACGCTCTTGGTCCAATTTAATCAGAATCCGTTGTTGCGCTAGAATAAGCTCTGGGACTAGGGCAAATCCTGGTGGAAGGTTTTTAATCATTCTTTGGGATTAGCTCAGAGGAAGGCGGCTTTTTATGCGACATGTTCGCAGAATGAACCGAGACTCTATAGATGACTATTTCCCTCGTGGAAAGAGCCATTATTCAACACTTACAATACAAATAAGGCATATTAAAAGCAACAAAATCTTTCTTCTTGGGCAAGAGAATCACTAAGACGTACCGGAATTGAATCAATATCGGTACAGCCGGAGGCATGGTCAAGTACTGAATCTCTGGCGGAGCCTTATTCAAAGACAGGATTGGGAACCCATAAAAGACCGATAGGGAGAACAGGCAGATTCCCCACTCAATTCCTCTATTAGATAGGGCGGCTAGCCATATATATAGAAAGGGCTGTGCAGTTGATAGAAGCAAGCCCACTGACCGAGCTAGCAGGGCACTTCTTATGGTAGGAGGCTCATTGCCAGCAAACCCAAAACTTTGAAAAATGGGGCCAATTGGGAAGCGGCCCGACTTAGCCAGCTGACAGAGATGCGGGGGTCTTCCTCCTCTTTTGATTGGTCTACGGGACTCCTGCAAACTAGCTGATAAGAAAGCAAAGAGGGATGCCTTTTTTAATCAGCCAACGTCAAGACCTGCAACAGAGTCCTACCACGTTAAGGGAGAGCACCCAACTTGCTTGTTGACACGTGAGGGGAAATAGGAGTCTGAGGTGGCAGGATTTACCACTAGAGCCCTATGGTAGTGATGGTTGGTCCCACTACTCCTTCGAGTGCCTTTTGCGCTTAGCGTCGGAAAGAGGTGCTTCTACAGCGAAGGTGCTAAAACCTAAAACTAGGCGAACTTACTTCGGAAACTTAAACGAATCAATTCATTTAATGTAGACATAGTTCTTTCCTTTATAAAGACTTGCCCCCGGCCTTGTCAGCTCATCTGTAAGGGGCGAGCGGTCGGTCTTCTGTCTGATGGTAATGCGAATCTCTTGCAATTGGTCTATGGCAAAGGGTCATCTGTCCAATAATCAGTCGGAATCAGTCCACGAATGACTTTCTTTTTTTAAATAGATGGCCTTCCCGCTTTTCTTTCTTCTGTCAGTCGTTCCAACCGGTCCCTTTACTAGTAAGCCTCTATAGGCCTCTATCTCGAATTTCTCGCTTTAATCGGTCGCAACTCTTGCATCTGGAAACTGGAAACGATCTCTTGCTTGTTGACTTGCGGTCTGCCCATTCCAGTGGTTCAGGACTCGGGCTATAAGGCCTCTTTTCGATAGTAAAAAGGCCTGTTCAATCTATCTGATGTAGGAGGAGTTCATCTCTTCGATCTCTTTCTTTCCTTCCGGGGTGAAGGAGCTAGCTAAACCAGTTCCAGAGTTCATGAGTGAATCTCAATCAAATCAATGTAAGCGGATGGCCTGTTCAAGTATCATATAATTACATTGAAATTTACGTGGGGGGATAAGATGAAATACATATGGTGCAAGTACTCCTTGTATTAGAATCTCCCCCTGGAAGAGCTTAGCTACTTTACTAACTTGTTCCATTAGCGTAGAGTTTAAAACATAGAAAGTGTATCCTCCAATAGAGTATTAAATTATTACCTCTATCATTGGAAACTTATACTATAAAGGAATCGATTCCCTTCCTTTAAAGAAAGAGATCCTCCTTTCCTAAGCACTCTTCTTAGGGAGTAGGAAGTGTCTGCAAGCCTAGTCCTTTGAGCTCGGACTCCAACAAGAGTTCGAGCATTAGAAGCAGAGGTAGGACTAGTCTGGGTATGAAGCCTTTCCTAGAGTGAGTCCTTCTGTAAGTAGAAGGCAGCCATCTAAGGGATGCAACTAGTCTGTATGCAAAGCATCCTGTAATAGTCCCCTTCTTTAATAGGAACTTCCGGAAGGTGCTATCCTATGAGCAGAAGCAAATGAAGATCTAGAGCGAGTCTTCCTTGATGAGCCTAAGGAAATAGAAGGAGCAAGGCTCTAATCCCATTTTACCTATTGATTAGAGCTAGGAATCCTAGAAGCTAAAAGAGTCAAGCAAGCAATTTGAATAGGGATTATGAACAGGCCCTTACCCGTTCGATTGATTGTTCTAAAAGTCGAAGTCGTTTCGTTAAGTCGAATTGAAAGGTAGGTTTTGTCAGTGATTAAATGGAAAGGGGGAGCGGTTCGGGCCTACTCTTAAGATAAGACTGTTCCCCTTTAGCTTTTTAGTCAATTCTAATTGTTCACTTTTAGTTGACCGTTCCGCCGGGGCTTCCTCTTTGAGTGGAAGCCCTGCGCTGCACTCCAGTGTTGAATTTATTGATCGACGTCCGGCTCGACCGAAGGAATGAGTCACAAGGTGAATTGTAAGCCCCAACGACAAACGAACCTACGGGCAGGGCATTATCGGGAAGTACCTTCCATCTCCTTCCTAAAATTCCCTATGATATATAATTAGTTCACGTCAAAAGTCCATTTAACTTGCTATTCAATTACATCCAGAGGCATAATTAGAAAGTAGTACTGTAAGCGCTATTGCTCCTATGAGAACAGCGGCTGCAGCTGTGTATTTGTGTTCCTTAAGGGCCTGGTTTATTTCTTTTAAACCGCTTTCTACCTCCTCTTTTTTTTTCAGAAAGTATTCCAAGGGGCTCGAATGCTTGATCCAGCCCCCCTGTTCCAATTCCCGAAGTGCTTTCGATCGAGTAGGTTAGGTTTTCTCGCATGTGAAGTAGGCATTCCGGATCCAACAGAGATAAGGACTGTTGTGTTGTTATTACTTGATCCGGTAGTAAGCCCCACCAAGCGGTAACCCCGATCACCAAACAAGGAAAGAGTCTAGTATTTCTCTCGGTTAATGAGAAAAGGTTAGTTGCATGTGGTATCTTAATGCTTTTTACCTTCGAAAGCTTTTTGGATATATTTCCAAAGCCTCGCTCCGGTGATCGAACCAACTGTTTTATTGCCTTCTTATTCCCACTTGTTTGTACGTCAGTTTCTGGTTTGCCAATTGCTTGGAGGAGGTCGCTAGTTCCAATCAGATTTTTCCACAGTTTTAATGGATGCTGTATTCCTCTATCGCCTGTTTTCTCATCATAGGAACCAATTTCCTTGCTTCTTTTCATTTGACTTGGAATGTTTGGTTTATCAACAGTTTTCATCAGTATCTTTCCTTTCCTCGCATTATGGGGCCTGAAAATTCTTTGTTGGGCGTTATGTTGAGCCGTACCTTTACCTTCTTGTTTTTTAGGCCGATACTCATATCTATTACTCACAGTAACTTGGGACAGTTTTGCGACTTTTGCGATGAACGGAATCATGGTAGTTTTTGGATTTGTTGTTCTTAGAGCACACGGTTTATGCTTTCTCCGTGCACTTATTTAGTTGTTTATTTTTCCTCCAATGTTTCGGTACCAGTTTTTTGGTATCAAATGTGTGGGATTGGAATTTTTTTTATTCATTCGTGCCTTAGAGGCCACACCGTTTCCGCAGTGGACGTCCGACCCCCCGAAGCAACTCATACGAATAAAACCCTATTAGTATGGGCGTTCTACCTGTCGGATGAAGCGACAGTAGTAGTATCGTAAGTCCCACCCCGTAGGGTTAGGACAGCCACCGCCTTACTACTGTCAATGACCACCTTCTTGTACTGTGTGAATATTAATTTTTCTGGATGGAGTTTCTCTTTTCACTTACGCCTAAGCCCCACTCAGAATGGCTACTGGACAAGGGCAGGGTTGGCTATTCCCTCAAAACATATATAGATGCATCCGGTCTGGAGACCATTGGTTTTGCGGACGTAAAAGCTACTTGTGATAAACTACACACACAGTGTTCGGCCATCACTTACGCAATTCCGATCAAATTAGATTCTTGATAATACTCCTACGGAGTCAAATCAAATAGAGTTCCATCCGTTAAGTTCTTCGTAACACTGAACTGAGGTTGGTATATTTATAGGTTAACTCTTTCCAACTACATGAACCTTCTCAAGATAGAACTCAAAATCTATCTTGAGCAAGCTACTCTACCTCACCAGCTCTATGCCGTAAGCCAATTCGAAAGCTTGATCACTAATAAGACCTAAAGCAATGAAAGAGACCAACAACACAGCTAATGTCTTTCCTCTATGCTGATGTAGATTCAGAGGATCGAAAGTACTCTTCTCGATATTCTTGACTTCTTGCGCCACCCTTTCGTGTATTTGATTCTCGCACACACAAGCATCGCCCTGATTGGAGCAAAGCCTCCTCTCAATCACTAAGAGTGGTCTCAGATGCAATGCCGCTGAGATGATAAAAAAAGTTCTGTTAGGTTCTTAGTATCACTAGCAAACTCGTACCATCTTATCTTTCCGGCCAATGATCAAATCCAATCGTCAAAAGTCTATACTAGATTGAAAGCTTCAGCGGTTATTATTAAGAAGTAGTCTATAAAGATTTTGAGTCTGGTTGTAGTAGATACTTTGGACTCGATTTTTCTGCATTTCCTGAAGAATCTCGGGAAGTTTTTCCACTCCCCCATGCATCCGCTCCAACATTGACACGATCTGCTCCACCTGTTCAGGAGCAGGTTGCCTAAGATGCTCCTCGTTCTGCAATTCGCGGATGAGATTCCCGATCTTGTGCTCGTGATCCCATATCCATTGGAAGGACAGGGAATCGAAATCTATTTTAGTTTTAGGCACAATATCGCCCTCATCTGCTCTCGGAGGAACCGGGGGGCCCAGTCTCAACTCGAGATCCAAATCCACTCTATTTTCGTTATTCATATATAATTGGACATCGAACAAAGGATCTAAAAAAATGTTTCCTGCAAAGAGTTTTAAAAGAAAGAGTCTCCATAAGTAGGCAACAAAAAATGGAAAAAGAACTATAGAAAGTCTTTTAAGCCATTGTACCAGATTTGTCATAAAATTGAGATTCTTAAGGATATCTATGATTCTAGTTAGCACTTGAGTGCAAGGTGCGCATAAGTTTCATTCTTACAACTCTCTTTTTGAAGCAGATAGTTTACAGTGCTCATTCTATAGAAACTGAAAAAGACAAAAATGTGGTTTTTTAGCTATGTTCGGTTGCGCCTATAGGGTTAAGTTGGTTCTATGGATCTTTAAATCAATGGGAGCTATCGGGTGTGAGACTGACCCCGTTCCAAGAAATTGGATTGTTCGATTCCATTGGTACAAAAGAAGAATTATAGCTATATTTAGACTCTATCATATACTAATGTACATATATACCGAAAGGGATCGAACGAAAGGGAAAAAAAGGTAGGATCAAAAATCGATATGAATGGAAGATGCCTCTGGAACTTCTTTTTCTCGGTCAGTATAAGGCATTTTGTTTACCACTTTCTGTCTCTGGTAGGGCTCTAGCTAACAGATGGATATCTTTACATGGGTTTGAGTTGCTGGTGCCTTACATGTCGTTGGAAGTTGCCTGCCAGCCCGACCTGTTGGCCATACCATAGTGTGAGTACCAAAAGCTCTAGTATCTCCCAAGTCTGCAGTCTTTTCCAAGCCAAGGCAAAGATAAAGAGCCGGGGCAGGCTAGGACTATTCTCTTATTTGAGTTGCTTTCGATGGTAGACTAGGAAAGAAGGAAAGCCAGCTAGATAAAGGGCTAGAGCAGGCCAGGGTAAAGGCCCTAATCTGATATTTCATTTTTTAATGTTAAGTTTCTCATTTTAGAGTACTTCTAAGATAATATCTATAGGTCTATCATCTTCTCCTAATAGCCGCCTAGTTCCAATAATAGTAGGGCTAACTAGAGATCTTTCCTTGACCAGATAGAGATAGATAGGAATATCACAGTAAGACTTTCCTTTAATAAAATGCTAACGAGCGTAATAGCTAAAGAAGGGCATAAGGAATAAGTTTCATACCGAGCATACGAGGGATACCTGTAAGACCTTGGCTAAGAGGCCTAACGTGGCTACTTTTTCTATCCTAGCGTCCTAGCGTGTCTAACGGTCTAAACGAGCTAAACGGTCCAAACAAAGCAGTTTCAGATGCATTTCTAGTCCTATTTTTAGGCACATAACCCATGGAGTTCTAATGCCAGTTCCCAGCGATCCAGTTAGAGGAGTGGGAGTTGTGGGAATAGCAGTCTTTTTCTTTATTTCAATAGACCCAGTATCCATATTTGTATAAGTTCCAATAGAGATTCAAAATAGTCCCAGTTCCCTCTCAGGCAGGCTAGTTCTCTTCTCAGGTAGGCCAGAAGTTAGAGTTGCTTTTGGAGCAGTAGTTCCTAGCGCCTGGCCTTTTCTTAGCCGGCTAGTAACTCCGTTCCTATAGTAAGCCAGTTACATAGGTGTACGGTCCAGCCGAGTGAGTCCCCCACGCAGTCCTTTTCCAAGAAGATAAGCAAGCAGGAAGTACTCTTGGAATATTTGTTACCGCCATTAGGTACTAAAGAAAGCCCCAACCCCTGCCTATATAATCTTCCTTTCTGTAAGCCGCAGTCCTAAGGACAGTGCCTGTTGGAGTACCCGTGAGTGCTAGGCCTTAAGTAATTCCCTGTGGCCAGTGACACCATTAGAGAAGCACTATTTCAAATGAAGGGGCAAGCACTATTCAAAGTTGGTTGTGAAGGAAATAAGTTAAGCTGGTTGCAATCTTATCTCTACTCCTAACAAGCGAGAGATGGTCAACTCGGACCTTATCCTGATGGTATGCTTAATGCCCAACTTCCACTATGCTTTTCTAAGCTCATTGCCTAGTTGGTCTCTAGCCGAACCTTGCTTTAGGCTCGTCATGGGGCACCTTAGGCTCCCTTTTTAGGATACATTTTCAATCAATGCATTACGCGGGTGATCGCACCAGTATTATAATCGTCTCGTGAACCTTTGCCTTTGGGTACTAAGGAAGGCAGGATGGAAGAGGCATTCCTCATTCGGGGATCACGCCTATGCCCCTTGCACTTCCTAATGGGACTTTCCCTGGTTTACTCTTCTTACTATGAGAACAATGAGCACCAGCTTCATTCACAAGAGAATGGGCGAACTCCAAACCCTCGGTGGTTGGAATCTTTCTCGTTCCATCTAGCCTCTTAGAAGAAGGCAGTCTCCAGTTCAACGGAACTTCCCCCTTTCCTTTGCAATGACTCCTCTTTTGCTCATGACCTAGCTCGTTTGATAAAGAGTTATCGGTAGGCCATTCAAGACTCTCGGTTGTCAAAGAGCTCCTAGCTCTCGAGCGGATACTAGCAGCGTTTACTTGCAGCGTTTCGCTATCCGCTGTTCTTCTAAACGCTGTTCTATAGAAGGTTAGAGTCTAAGCCCAACTTCCGGAGCTTGGTGGATCAGGAAAGGGGAGGGTCACCGTCCCATTTTCAGCAAAAACATCAAATTGAACAAGATCGGACGGTCCTCGATCTCAACAAGGTGACAGAAGCCCTCTTGATTGAGCGCGAAGTCGAAGAAGAGGGGCAAGGAACGAGAGTTGAGAGAGTAGGAGCGCCGGTCTCAGGTTACATCAAGGTCTCTGCCGGTCTCAATGTCAGGTCTGAGAGGGTCTCACATGCTGGAGCAGTCCAAGCTAGTCGAGATCTTCAATCAGATAGTCTCATAACTGGATCACCCTACTTTGCTTCTCTGCCCACTTTAATAACCTTTCCGACGCTATTTCCCATTTCTCGCGGATCACGTACCCCCCTCTGACTCTTTGAGGAAGATGCCGTCAAACTTCTTTTAGGGTCAAGCCGGACAGCCCATAAAGTGGCAGCAGGGATAAAAACCTGGGTGTGCTTCTTTATTAGGAAGGAAGCCAAGTGGGAAAAGACAAAGACATTGGAACCCGCTTCTGTCTTCATTCCTCAAACTTCTCACCCTAAATGGTCAGTTAGGAGGGATGACAACCATAGGAATCATATGAAAGGATATCCTGTACGCGCGTGACACACCACAATTTTCTTCGCAAGCTTGCTTTTGAAGCGGAAGCTGAGGATGAAGCTGAAGCGGCTGAACGAGACTCTCCCCTTTCTTGGGGCAAGTCACTATCCTTATTACACTTATTTTTGATAAAGAAGAAAGCGAACTCGATCAATGAAGAAATTCCACGTTGAAGCGGATGACCCCGAATCAGATCTTAAAGAATGCTTTTTGCTCCCACCTTCTGCCAGCCCTCACCTAGATTGGTGCTAGCTCTTCCCCAGTGATGGGGGCAATTCACTCTTTATTCCTATTCTTTCTCCCACTCATTGGCAAGTTCGGATGGCTGACAACCGGAGGACTCAGATGAAAGGAGCTCTCTCACACGCGCGACAAACCGACATTTTCTTTCTTGCTGCAGCTGTCTTTTAAATAAAGCAGCTTTCCGTTTTCTATTTTAATTATGTTACTCCTCTTGTTGATCTAAAACTAGTAAGTAAGGTTACGGTTATTTATCTTTCTCCATCTATCTGAGTTGAGCTAGAAGCAGTTAACAAGATTAGAATGACTTCTTTGTTTACTTCTTATAGAAAGACTTGAATGAGACGGAAAGGTTGCTGAAAGTCTATCTCAGATGTAGGACAAGTTGACTGGAAGGTAACAGTGGAAAGCAAGTTCCTGTTTTGAATTCACTCCAGATCAAGAGTGAAATGATGACCTTAACTTGGGTACGCTCACAGAGAAGAGGTTCACATCCAATCATTGGTCAGATTTCTCCTGGGCTTCACCTTAACTTCAACAAGGTTCCAGGTTCACATACAATCAGAGCTCATAGGGCACAGGGAGCTTACAGGTCACGGCTACTATTATACATCTTTATATAGCAAGAACGTGTGAATGAACTGACAAAGCTTCTGCTCACGGAGGTTGTTCTCTTTTTCGTAGTTGCTTGTAGTTTGATTTTGTTCGTTGAGATTGGGTTGGTGTTCAGTGTACCGCTCCGTGGGTACTTCATCGAAAAGGAATGCATTCCAAATGCCCAAAGACTCCCATGCCTTTCTTGGGCCGAGTTAAGTAAAGACTGGCTACCTAGAAAGATCCCTCACTGCACACTTTCTATATATCTGTCTCCATCCAATCAAAGACGTCCATAGCAGCTCCGCTTTCTTTTCTGCAGCGGCTTTCTCGATACGAAAGAAAAGGCCTAGCCTGCATACATATATATAGCATTACATTAGCTCTTGCTTGCCGTATCTTACTGATGGGAGGTCCAGAGAAGGCAGGAAAAAACCAGCATTTCTTTATATATTATTTAAGAAATCTCCCCAAGAAACTGAAAAACTCGGAGTTGAGAAGGAGCCCCCCCTTAAACATAAGAACAAAGGTGGGAACTCCTAATAAGGCCCGGGAACTCCCCGATGTTTCAAATAAAAGAAAAAAAGGAAGAAATCGGAGACTTCTCACATTGCCTGACTTCACTTCACTGCAGTCAGTTATTCTATTGCTAGGGTCTGAATAATGGTTCTTGCTATTCCTTGGATCCTAGGCCAAAGTATAAAGAAAGCGCTAAGGAGTTTGCCCCTTAGTTCTATCCAAGTAGTTCAAGCTGGAGTGAGACCCCCGGAATCTGCTAAAAGGCAGCTAATCTGAGGAGTCATCCCCAGAGGAAGTACTGCCTGGAATCCACCAATAAGTACTGCTTCGGATCCTTGAGTCAGGGCCTATTGGCATCCTTGAGTCATTCCGGATTTGCATCCAATAGGCATTCCTGATTGTAAGCCACCAGTCATTAAGTCAGTAGCTATTTTCCATCCAAGAGTCAATAGTGAGTTAATCTATCTAGATCTCCCCCTGGTGTATAATCGTATCTAAGCATATTACGAGCAGTGTAGTGAAGGGTCTTCCCGGGTGGGTGACCCGAACGATAAGCTTTTCTTCCCTCCCGTCTGTCAGTCTCTGGGAATACGATCCCTCAGTCTTTCTTCCTAGCGGGAAGATAGGTCAAGTTGCTCCTTGTGAAAAGGAGCATTCCGCAACCGCATCCAATCCAGTAAAAGCCGGAGTGAAAGGGTATCCTAGACCTCTTGATAAGGCTCTTCTTCGCCAACCCTTGATATTAGACGTCCATGCGTCAGACTGATTTTCAGTGGTTTTGTCCCCCTCTGTGGGGACCCTTATCTTATAAAGAAGTAGGATTTCTTTTCCAGCATCAAGAGTTCATCTACATCGAATTAAGCCAGGGAAGCGAAGGTAAAGGCCTATGTGTTTAATTTAAACATCGCGAAGTGGGTGGGTCTTTCCTAGTTCTTGTTGTTACCACAGCTCTCAAGCTAGCGACTACCTAGCGAGTCTCCTCGTTGTCAGGGCAGCTTTGCGCGGGTATTCCCAGTTCTTACTAGTCCCGGGCTATTGAAAAGAGATGTTAAACCATTAGTTCGAGTTGCTAGAGCTAGGGCTATGTTTAAAGAAAAGAGCTAGTTCAAGGGGAGCTACAACTCGTCATAGAGGATGGTTCCTGTCTTCCGGATGGTTCCCTTCTTCTAATTAAGCTCTCAGTCAAGTAGTTCCGTCTGCTGGGGATTTCCCGTCTTATAAGTCATTTCGAAGGCAATGTTTAAATATCCCCTGCTCTTAAGTTAAGTGGTGGAAGATCGCTAAAAGAGATATATAGAAAGTGTGCAGTGAGTGCTATGCGTTCCGAAGAAGTCTGTTAGCTTCTGGGTATAACCAAAGACAGAACCGCGAACACCAAACCTTGAAGTCAGAGTCGTAGTGTTTAGTTGAGTGATTCTTTCCTGCAGAGCTATTCTCCTCTGCTTCTAGGGTCATGGGAGTATATACTCGGCAGAGAGGGTAGATACATTAATGGTTCTAGTCTCTCTAGTTCCTCTCTTTCTTATTTATTAGCTATAGTTCTAGCTACTGGTAACCTCCCATACTCAGTAGTTAGCCGAAGAGTTCGCTCTAATTGCTTCCTGCATCTGTGAGTTGAGTGAAAGCGTGCCACCTCACCTATGTAAGAAGAGGACTTTTACACCAAGGACTGAGACTTAGGCGAGTTTATGCTCTGTTCAAATCAAATAGAGTTGCTAGAGTAGCTCTTTCTTTTGGTCCTTTTGCTTGTGAAATCTTTTCTTGCATTATATCATGTTCAAATGAAGTTAATTCGTAAAAAAGGAAGTATATTGTCCGCATTCTTAGCAATCGATGTTTGACTCCTCTCTTTCTTGTTGAGTTTTTTTACTTTTTCTGTTAATTTTCTTTGTGATTTTATTTATTTATTATACGCAATTATTTTTCGTAAGTACCTTTCCTGCTTCTCTTGTCTGTGTCCCCATATGTGTAGCTAGTCCCTGTTGATTCGTCACCATTCTTGTTCGTAGTTTACTCGTGAGTCTCCTTGTGTCTCAGTAACTGTCCTTTCGGTCTCGTACTAGCTGGTAATAGATCCCAAAATCTGCAATAGCCGGTGTCTCCCTTGTTTCCCTGCAAGCCAGTCTTCGTTACCACTTCCAGCGATTCTAGCTTTCTTCTCTCTCTCGCGTAAGCTGTTTCTTCTGTGAAGTGTATGCTTGACTGGTTTATTTCTCCTATATAGGGTATAAATGCGGTATTCGTTGCTTCTTCTCTTTATTTTTCTTCCTAGTTCTGGTCAGCGTCTTTCCTCTGATGCTGGGGCAAGTGCAGTTACAGCAGCTAGTATAGCCTCTGATGCAAGGGAAAGGTCAGCTAAGGGTAAGGCCTTCAAGCCAAGATGATAATCAGTTCGAAGAAGCAGATGAAAAGATCAGTTCGAACTATAAACAAGATCCGCTCTCGGAACAGGAACTACTGCTTTGGTTATGCTATTCTTTATTTACGATGAGGCCACTAAGGCCTAGGAGCTGTAACTACAAGCAGATGGAACAAGAAGAGACTGGCATTCGCCACTAGTAATAAACCGAAGATACCCTGCTGTAAGAAATCCTTATGGAACAAAGCCTGCTGGAAGAACCCCTCCTCTCTTATCACATAGCACAGTCAGACCGGCGGAAACTACAACTACCGGGACTGCTCCCTGCTGACATAGATACTTGACTTGGATTTAAACGAGAGGGGACGAAAGTCCGTCAGTCTTTTAAGACAGGACGAATTAGAAGCCGTGAAGTGAAACAGATAAAAAAGGATGCAATCCAGGATTCAATCTGAGGTAGAAACCATTTCACAACGAGAACCCGCACCTCGTAATGTGACGGGATGTCAGGGAGAAGCAGAAGCAGACTCAAAGGAGGGAGTGGACACCTTGGAGATAAATAGACAAAAGTCCCGGGTCAACAGGGAGTGCGACAGGAGAAAAAGGGGAGACCTTTCCAAAAAGACCAATTGCATCTCGTCCTCGCAATCGATTCCATCAGTAAGCGTAAGGCACCTATCTTTCTCTCCTGGCTTGGGTCCCGAGAACCGGCTTTTATTTATAAGTTGAATGCTACTTGTCGAAGTATCTACTCTATACCTTGATCGGACCCCGAAGACCGAGGAAGCGTAAACGCGCCTCACCTACACGGAAAAGCTAGTAAGCGTACTCAATAACCGTTCTTGTCTCGCACTAACTGGCTGGCATTTGGAAGCGGAATCCTACTTTCGAAAAGGAGCAACTTTACTTGCAAGATCTGCATCGATGGTAATAGGTCCGAAAAGACCTACGCGCCTTTCTATGTATCGGTTCCCGGAAAGCACTGGTAGGAAGCCTTTTACTCGGTCAGGATGCGGACTTAAAAAGGAAATCTATCCACCAGTATCAGGAAATATAAAAGAAAGAGGATAAATCCCTCGAAATACCAAAGCGGGCATTGTCATCGATTGTAGTCGCTTTCTGCTCCCACCGGTAAGGAAATAGCCAAAGATCCCGCACTTTGTCGAAAACTAGCCAATCTGGCTTGTTCCAGATTTCCCGTTGGAGTTGAAGTCAAAGTCGCCTTTGGTAGGAGAGACTTTGGTTCTGTTCTGTATTGGAGCCCGATAACTGGCTTAGCTTTCATTCCTTGGTCTCTGTCTTTATCCTTAGTTCTTTCTTGCCAATGTGTGGTCGCTTCGCTGTCTTTACTATAAATATGTGAACTCTTTGGCTTATATCGTATGGTAACTTCCCTTTCCATCGGTTACCCGCTGGTGTAATTTCATTAAAGTAAGTTCTTATTTCCTACCATTTCAATCAAGTAGCCTATAGTTTATAAATCTCCTCTTTTCCTCCCCGTATCGCTAACAGCAGTTCTCACTGCTGTCCTTGTCTCTATCAGTCACTCCTGTCCCTGTTCTCACTCTTGGATGAGAAGAAGGTACCGGCTAAGGTCTCAGTCCAGGGGTCTCCGTGCGGTATAGCTTCCTTCTAAGCCGCTAACTAGTCACTCCCTTCATTCGTTCGCCTGCCCGGTCTCACTTCATGCCCCAGAAAAAGAAGAGGAAGCCGTCGCTCACTCTTTTCTTTGCACATGTCCCTCGTGTGGAATGCTTTCACTCCTTGAATTGGCATCTCATTGGTTCGCCCAACAGTTCTCCCCTCCTTCACAAGCGGAATCAGACAAAGGGGTTCTTCCTATCTTTCATTGACGGGGTTTGGGGTCAGTCCCCCTATGTGGGGTAGCTCGAAGCAATGGTTGAAGAAGATGGGGTTCATTCTGAGGTCGGATCTACTTCGAAAGGGGAACGGCAAACGAAGAACGAAGCAGAGGTTTTTATTGCGGAAGCAATTGAATCAATGGCGATACCAACAAATGAACCCTTTAAGTCGCGTGGCCCAATGACAAAGGATCTAGGGTTCAATGGTTCCGAGTACCCCCAACGCTTTGATAGTTGTCCAATCGTTTGAATGCGGAACATATTCAGTATACAAGGAGATCTCCGGGCCTACCGCCCATACAGGGGCAAAGACCCAACCCCCGACTTAACATTAACAGCTTATTTCGCCTGAAACGCACGTAGTGGTCATTATAGCGGTTCCTTCTGATCCTAGAAAACGTCCGAAAAAACTTGCTACGGAACTAAGGGTAAATAAAATTTTTCGTGCAATCATGACATTCTTTTATCCTTATATGTGTACAAGAAAGACATAATTTACGGCCTCACCATTTCCGTGAGAGATCCGATCTCAGTTGTTTTCAACTTTCTCTCCTTCTCAATCGGTAGGGCTCTTGGAGGAAATAGGATCCAGGTTGGTTTCCCAACCCAATGGATCGTAACCTTAGGGCGACCTTCCAACAAAGAAAGGTTGGTCACCCCCTCCACATACTATTATGCGTCAGTGTCAAGAGCATGTTGGAAACTGAGAGCGTGAACCTGCCATACTCAACTTCGTCGACCCTCAACTTCTCCAACAACCTATTATATGAAAATAAGAAGCGGCAAGGATCGGTTGATTTACTTGATTGGCCAGTCGAGCACAAACTCTTAAGAATGGTCGTGAGCGGGCGGGGGTCGATTCTTTTCGATGATCAGGTACACTGAACACCAACCCAATCTCGACGAACAAAATCAAACTACAAGCAACTACGAAAAATCACCCCATATAAGGTATCCCTCTTTAGAATAATACTAAGTCTCCCTCTTTAGAATTTACCCCAGTATACCAATCCAAGTCAGAAGACTCAGTCTCAGAGTCAGTCAAGAGTCCTTCCATACTGAGTAGGAAGGTCAGTCAGATCAATGAGATTGCTCAGTCGCAGTGGAGTTGTTTGGCGTTTCCTTAGTGGACAATAGAGAGCCAAATCAGACTCGTAAGATCGGTGAACTAGAAAGTGCAGGTCAGCGCTGTGGAGATAGAAAGGCCGATGCGATGGATGGATCCTTCCACTGTCTTTGAACCGAGACTAGGCAATTGAGAAGACCATAGCATAGAGAGAGCATGGAAAAGCCTCTCTCTCATCCACTTTGAGCTCAATAAACAGCAGCTGGGCGTCAATCGGTGCATCTTTCGCTTCCAAAGTCTTCGTCTTTGCCTATTTTGCACTTCTCTTCTGCATACGACTTTCCACTGGTTCTATTCCTGATGACTTCTCCGAATGAAGGAAGAAGTCAGTGAGAAAGGGCCTTTTTCAATCAGTTGTAGGTCAATCCATCCAGGAAGGTCCCGCGGATCCTGATTGGTTCTTGCACATGCTTGCTTTCCAACATGAGCTTCTTCTGATGGCAAATGAAGCCAATCTTCTTGCTTGGTACGGACCAGTTCGGGGCTAACTTTCGTAGGGTCCAAATAGCATCCATGTAGTGCATTCTTTTCACTCACTCTCTTTTTTTAGCCCCTCTGTGAACATAGGAATTGGATAGATGATTCCCTCTCTCTCTCTGAGAACGCACCCCCCTCCTCATCTTATCGATCTTCACACCTAAACGCACGAGCCTCAGCCTCCTATCGAGCAAGCAAGCATAGAGCCAGGCCGCTAGGAAGAAGACTTAGAACACGATCCAACATTCAGCCACTAAGGCAGACATCCCCTGGGAGGCGTACCCAACCAAGAGCAAGAATGGCAATGAACGGGAAGGGCTACTAGGAGCTCCAAACGAATCAGCATAGAACCACGACTCTTAGTCTTAGTAAGAAATAAATGAAATCCGGGATTTGGGTCTTTTCAAGTCTTGCTATAGCGCACGAGCCCTTCTTAACACCCTCCCCCCGGGGTCCTGTTAGTGGTAAACGACCTTGTTCTATAAAAGAAGCTCTTCACCCCGGTAGAGCAGGACAGCCGGACTTTAAGTAAGAATTAGTAGCAAGATCAAGGCCATCCCGGAGTGCTGTTCATGGATTTATAGTAAAGTACGATGCCCAAAGGCACTTCCTCATCCTAACCATCTTGATAACCTCTTCTATGAAAGGCACTCGACCCACTAAAGATCCCCGTTGACACTACGTACCTCATTCTTAGTGAGAACAAGCCCAAACCTCATGCTATCGATCTTACTGGGTGGGCGAGAGAACATACCCAGGCCCTTAACATAAACAGATCTTCCTCCCCCTTTGTTCGAGTTGCTTTACGCTCTTACAACTACGCTCGCGAGTACTTTCTTTTTCTTGTGCCTATAGCTTCTGTGCCCGTTCGTGCTTCTTGCGATGGCAATTTCGGGCTTGGCTTTCCGGCGGGTGTGCCGGTGTAGGTTCTGTGCAGTTCGATTACAGTCTGGACTTTGAGTCTTTACTGAAACCGCAAGTCATACCCTTGGGTATACACTGTTCTCGAAAGCAACTATATAATGATCTTTCAATACGGTGTGTTACGATTTTTATATGACTTGGTGAGAATTGTTATTGTTGAGGATCCGTTGTCTTTCCAAGTGGGGAGTACTGGTACTTCTTCTCTCTGTGAAGTCGACGACCCTAATGTCATTAGATGTCAGACTGAGAGTTAGGATGTATCTTTGTTTCAATATACTTTCAGATGGGGGATAACATCTTTGAATTATGTTATAATATACGAACATAAAACTAAGCAAAGAAAGGGATATAAATCTATTCCTTCCTTTTCTACAAGCCGGAGTTTGCTTACCTTATACCAAGGGGCTAAGAAAGAGGTTTTAGTGAAAACTCCGCTCGCTTAACAAAAACTTGTTCCATATACTACTTCAGCTGACTAAGGTCCTTCGTTTTGCCTTTGCAACATCCATTGATTCTGACTATGTCGATGAAAAAGACTAAAGTGTGACCTGGAAAGCACCCTACCACTAGAGCTTGCTTTGCTTGAGGCGAGAACGGGAAGAACAACTGCAGCTTCTTTAGGGCTATCTCGCGTACTCTTTCGAATGGAGGGAAATCCCATCGCCATTCGACTCACTTCTACGATCTGACAGAGGTGGTGAGTACACTTCAATGAGTTAGGGTAGTTTATCCATCGAACCCGCTGAAGGTGGGGATTGGACATTTATTTCATTTATCTATTGATATAGATAAGAAATTCATATTTATTTAGCTTAGCACTCAAAAGAGAAAGGACAACTATACAGTCCAGGACGCCGAATGCCACTGCCTTTCGGGAATGGACGAAGAAAGATTCGGGGTTGGTTAGAAAGATTCGGCGGATTGATTGGTTGGGAAGGTCGGCTATTCAAGTCAATCAAATGCGCTAACTCCAACTCGACGAATTCAAGCAACTCAAGAAAGAAATCGATTCTTTGAGTTGAGTCCTTTTCTACGTCAAATCAATAACAGCAATCCGGGTTCAGAGGCTTGATCAACTGTGTAATCATAGATCATCAACAAATCCCTAAATGCTTCTTTATACTGTCGCCACGGAAAAGGTTCAGGTAGGGAGAACTATTCTATTCTCTTTTTTTATAAAGCCTTTATTTATGAAAATGAATCTCCACCTATGTTGTGCCCTTCCTCCCAAAGCATTCCGGCATCTCTTATTCCTGGTCTCACCCTGTAAAGCAAAGTAGAACAAGGGAGAAAGACATGGAATTGATAGAGGGAACCGTAGCCAAGTGGCATGAGTCTGCAAAACTTCTATTCGTCGGTTCGAATCCGACCGGTTCCTACAGCGCCATTCCATCCATCCTTTTTTTACATGGTTTTTGGATAGAACGGGGCTCCCGATCAAAACCCCTTTCCGGTCGAGGCTATCCCTCCAGAACCGGATCTCGAATCTGTAAAAGAGGTTATCCGGAACAGACTTCTTGTGCATCGACTAGGTCAAAGACATCAGACTGTTTCAGATGAAGAAATCAACAGGATTCTTTTTCTAAAAGATGAAATTGTTACGAGGATGTCCCAATTGGATTTGAACCCGTTCTGGGATCAGCACCGAAAGAAACTGATTCGGGACTACATGCTGCCTACTAAAATATTTTATAATCTCCGTGCATTAGCAGGAAAACCCTTGTTCCTAAATGAGTTTTTTGACCCTGCGAAATAGTGAGAAATGAAGTAAGCCCTCCAAGTCCCCTGTCTTATTCTTTTAACGCGAGTTGCTTTAGCAAAAAAGCAAAAATTCCTCAAAGCTTAAAAAAAGTTCCCCCTTTTCTAGAGCAGCTAACACACCAATTCCAACAAGCCCGAAATTCCAGTTTTTTCGGCCGGAGTCTAAATACAGGCTAAGCGGTGCTCAACAAAGCCCTTCCACCTCGTCCTCGCTAAGTTCAGTGCAGGCATATTCAATAATAGATCCGTCTCCAAGCCCATTATATAGCCAGAATTTTCTTTTTACTTTCGTCCTTCTTTTCCTAAATTTACTAGTATAAAACCCTCTCTTTCCTTGGGGTATGCCCATGCTAGTGGGTTCTTCCAGCAGCAAATATAAAGGATCAATAGTAGTAACGAAATAGGGGTGGTACCACTGGCGTGATGATACGGGGTAAAATAGTTGTGTTTTTCTTCTTTTTATTAGGGAAAAAGGGGTCATGCCTAAAATCCCCGGGGGGCTTGTCCAAGACAATAGTCTAAGTCAGCTTGCTAGAAAGACACCGGTTAATGGTTTTTACTGTACTACACTATGAAAGTAAGGTAAGGTTTCAATCGGCAATGCAAAAGCTAAGTCAGTTCCAGAAGCTGGGAATTCCAATGGCACATCATGAGGTGGAGCCGGAGAAGAACCGGGATAAGGAAACTCTTTTAGCTACTGTTCCTAGAGAGGAACTTATATCCCTAAAAACCAGTTTCCCCTCTTGTGATAACTCTTGAGGTGATGGATATGCTGTGTAAGGAGTTATGGTACCGCTTGAATTCAGTGCCACAGCTTCTTCTACAGTTCCGGTAGCTACTGTTACTTGAGGCAATCTCCAGATAAAGAAATCCCGCATTGCCTTACTTAAATTGGAAAATACGATGAAAATCCGATAACAGATCAATCCGAAACAGAGGAAATTAAGGTTCTTAAAAAGGTAATGCAAAGAAAGCTAAGCGAGAGCCCTTATTATATTAGGATAGGAGCTATGTAATTGCGAAAGGAGGAAGCTCGTCTTGTAGCTACTTTACTTTATATGGCTGCATTTCTCGCCGTCTCTGTCGTAGCATTCTTCTATCATCCACTCTATCTGGTAGTCTTATTCTGAAATCTCACAAGACTCGTGGTCGGGCTTTCCTCAATGGCCTCGTGTAAAGGTATTGAGCAAGACCAAAGGTTTCTTTTCCGTTCCGGCGGTGAATTTTCTGCTTGCGTTAGTTGGAAACTTGCATCTGGCGCCCCGACGCAATTCTTATACAAGAGGTTCTTCTTTATTTATGATGCTTTGGTTATCGATGGTAGTATTCCCAATCTGAGCTTCCAATGCGAGGTTTGCTCCTAGGAATGTTCCCCAGTCATTAGTTTTCCGGTCAGCGCTGGGCATTAGCTTCTATGGTAAATAGGTCCCTATGCTCTCTGAATCTACTTGTATATAGTCCTCAAGCTGAGCGCTCCAAGCCGAGCACTAAATTGACATTGATCTTTCCGCCCGCTGGTTGACGGATTGAGTACAAATCAAGGTGTAAAAAAGGAAATAAGGACGTTCGATGATGGTTGCCTCGCGTCAGTCGCTGTGGCGTGGAGAGGTCAAGCGCCCCTCTCACAGGCTCTGCCGTTGGATCATTAATTGGTTCAAGGGGCATAGCGCTGGAACTATACCTTGGATAAGGAGAAGAAGTACATAGGATAATTGGTAAACAATAGGGAGAATGTGTCGCATATCAGCTGTTATTTATCTATTGTGTCGGAAGATCCGCTGCTATCTCTGTAGACTGTTCTTTGTCGCATATCGGTTGTCGCTGATCCGAAGTTTGGTTGACTCTAAAGTAGACTAGTCAATTCTTATCTAGATCTTCCTTCAGCTTATGTTGCATATCCGCTTCAATAAGAGATTGTTTGTTGAAGACGAAGACTTTACCCTTCCATTCACTATGGGTTGTAACTATCTAGAGAAGAGAAGGTTTTTGCCTTGCTATGTAGCGAAGAAGGCACAACCAACTGTCTTCCTTCTTTGCCTAAAGAAAAAAGCTAGGAAAGACTCCTGAAGAAAGGGTACTACCTGCTATCCAACCTTCCGTTTTGATGAGTGAATCCTTGTCTTTTAAGCGAAGTCTTAATTCCCAAAAACATATCTTTTTTCACGAGTTAGGAAAGCATGGTCTTGTTCTATAGACTAAGAAGAGTGAGGGTAGAAGGATTGAATACCATAGAAGGGAATGGGAATAGTATAAAAACCACCGCATACGTTAAGTTTTGCCTCCTGTCCTTCCCAGTGTAGGCTTCCTTCGCATAGGCTACACAAGCCAGGGATTCTACTTTCCTTCTTCTACGGAATCCGATGCTATTGAATCAGAAATGAACATCTATATAAGATGCCAAGAATCTGCTACATTGCCTGGCTTTCTCCGATTTTGGAAAGGGTATGTATGGGACACGAAGACCTAAGAAAGTCAGTAAGAAATAGGATTTTAATTTTACTTGACCTTAAACTGGTCTTTCCCGGGCTGCTTGCTTGAGGCAGCGAGTGACCCGAGGCAAAGAACTTCAAATCCATTTCGTGAGGAGGAGGAAGCATGCTCTTAGTCGAACTGCTGCGGTTGTGTCTTGTGTCGGCCTCGGTGCCAGGAGCAGCGCCGGAGACTTGAAAGGAGCGTAGAATTCAGTCTCATAGAAAGCCCCAAACCGGACCTCTTATTGAATGCATGAGGAATGGAAGAACTTTCATTTCGGTTGGTGAACTCAAAGTAAAGGGACAAAAGGACGAGCAAGAGTTGGTCATTCAAGAAGCTTTGGCTAGCCAGCTTGACTTATGGAAAAAGAATAGCGATTGTTGAATCAGCGAGGAGATTGATTCTTACTCTTTCTCGATGCGAAAGATGTTGTGGCTAGGCAAGGTGCGTAGCCTTCTGAGATGGGCGTTCTCATCCAGGAAAAAAAGAAACAAATCACTCCGCTCTTTTCCGGTGCAGATGAAGACGAGAAGACGGTCTCTTTCATCTGCTGGTATTGGACTGCTTTCAAGTCAAGGCTTGGCTAAACTGAGCTTTCACGTAGAAATCCAGCTTCTATTGAACTAGCTTAGCTGCCATTGCCAGAAAGACGAAGACAAAAGGTGCGAAGCGAGTCTTTAAGCCCTAGGAATGAAAGATCCCAAGATCCTCCCTTCTTTTGTTTTGTGGGAAGGGCTAGTTGTCTTTGTTGGAGGAGTTCACAACTCTTGTCTTCTTCAAGCAGGTATCCGATGTTAGTTCAAATAGGAGCTCTTCTTACCTCAAAAAGTAGTGAAGTGATCTTCGGCTAATTCCATTGTTTCCGCTCGAGTGAGAATATCCGATGCAGTTAGCTCAAAAGGGAGTTCGCTCAGTGACCCAGTTCTTTCTTTGAGCCGAGCCAAAGCCAAGTAGTTCGGCTAAGCTTCATGGCATTTATAAGGCTCTGTAGCCGGAGTATAAAGTCAGGTCAAGGGGAAAAGAGAAGGGTAGAGCAGCAGATAGGGTTGATGCCAGGAAAGTCAGAAGGCAAGGTTGGGTAAGGTGTGGGAAAGAGTATGAACGAAGCGTATTCTTGACGAACGTAGGTGGGTAAGATAAGTCCACTAACTTCGTAACTCCGATAAGCCCTTAGAATATGATCCCTCGTAACACTTAATGAAGACCCTTCTAACGTAATACTTCGCCTGGGTAAGTCCACCAGACTGGTCACTTCTGCTAGGGAAACAGATGGGAACGATAGGGGCATTGACCTTGACTTTCTTGGAAACAGACCGAGACTTTTCTATATAGGTGCTCCCTCGCAATACTAATGGGAAGGCCTTCGTTACAAAAAGGAAATGATAACCACGTATTAATGCCGAAGGTCCTGAACCGGATGGGGATATTAAGACTGCCCCCACTAGCGCTTATGCCCCTACTAGCCCTTTTGCTTCCACTAGCCCAGGTACATTACTGCTCGATTACTTTCGACTTTACTAGCTACAGCGAGCGTTCTAACCAACGACTTGATTAGCGACTTTCCTAGCGACTCGACTAGCTACTTTCCCGCTTGATGGCTTGCACTCAGCTAGTCATACCCAGCAATCGGTCATTGAAAGTCTCTGTCTCCTTCCCTTCTCGGTCGTAAAGCTTTGGTCATTCTTTCTTTATATGTAATTACGCCTTAGCATAATTAATTATAGAATATTAAGGGATAGATCGTATCGTAATGACATCCCGTTCTACCATTCTCTTTGGCCTTAGTACAGCTACCAGGCCCAACCCTTACCTGACCTGAGCCATTCCCTTGGCCGGTACTCTCATTCATGGTCGGATCGGCATTAGAGTTGTTCTAGGGCGTTACATTCAGCCAGTGGTTCCTGTTCAGAGGCTTATAGAACGAGGACAGAGTTGCGGGAGCACTCCACTTACAGGTGCCTAAGATAGTTGAGTGGAACCTGTCTGGGAATGGTTCCTCTTATTTGCGGAGAATATGGATGATGACCATTTAACAAGACAATTGTGCACCTACCTCCACAGGTGAGAGGGTGCTTCATAAGATTTGGCTCTAATTTCTGCCCGAGAGAAATTCCAAAAGAGTCAAGAGTAAAAAGACCCGGATAGGATAAGAATTATATCTATATGCTCAGATAGATGGATATGACATCAAGGATGTGATATTAGACCTGGGGTATGATGTTAACATCCTCCCTAAGAAATCTTGGGAGATCGTGGGGAAGCCAAAGTTGGTTTACTCTCCCATCTAGTTGTGGTTGGCTAACCAATACTGTATCTTTCCTATTGGGCGACTGGAGAACATGGAGGTAGACCTAGTAGGGGTTAATACTTTCAAATTTTGGGGTCATGGAAATTATGGATTTTAAATATCCTTATCCTGCCTTACTAGGAATTGACTGGGCCTTTGACAATAGTGCTCTCATTAACACTTGAAGAGAGAGACTATGACATTTGAGGCCGATGGTACTAGACTGGTGTTCGACCCTTAGATCCTTATCAAGGGACATGGTATACTGAACCATCTGAAGATGCTTTGGAGGATACCATGCTAGATTAGATATACAATCTGACAGCAGGCAGGCGGGAGGATTACATTAACCCTACTACAAATTGCCCAGTTAGCTGGAGGAGCATCCGTTCTTTTGATAGTAATTCAGAAGAAACAATGTCTAATTAGTAGGATCGCAACCATCAGTTGTCTACTAGACGATGTGCCTCATTCAAGTCTATTCGATGGATCATATCGGAGTTGCGGGACCCTCCTATCTATGATGGGACGGGTAATTTTGAAGACTTCTTGGATGCAATGGAGTACCAAGTTGCGGAAGAGCAGCAGGTACCTGCTCTAGATGTAGTTCTGAAGGCTACGCCTGCTCGCTGGTGGGAAACACATAAGGAGGACCATACTACATGGGCTGCAGTCCAGCTAGCCATGCTACATCAATTTGTTTTCCCTCCAGTGTCAGGATCTTTCTTTAACTCATGGGGAGGTAATAAAGTTTGTGGAGCAATACGAAGGAATTGATTGCAAGACCATAAGGGAGAGGTAAGAACACTTGTAGGTTTGCACCTAATGTCTAAAGCAGAAAGGTTTTTATTCCTGCTTCTGCTCAGCTAATTCTACTCGGCGAAGCGAGCAAGCTACCTCTCTCACCGGCCCAGCTTCCCTAACAACTCCTTCTATCCCAGGTGGCCAATCCTACAAATAATCAACGAGGGGAACACTCCACGAATGAAGAGGAGAATCTCCTATCTTTTTTTTCGAGTAGTTTTGGCTATCGATCTAGTAATATAGTATAAAGTATTGGTTGAATCAAGGTCAAAAATTAGAACACTCAAATAGAATCTTTCGATATAAGGGTATTAGAGCCCACATCCCCTATAGATTTAAAATCCAATCTAACCCCTTCCGGTTCGAAAGCCAGACCATCGAGCTAGCAGCTTAAGAAGCAAAGGTTTGGACAGTGGTATAGGTGGTGAAAGTGACAATAGATGCTGAGGTCGCGTTCTGAAGCGCTCCTTTCGGCTGACAGAGGCATGGGTGCGGCAGACCGTAAAGCTTATTCGACCGAGTAGATCCGATTGCTTTCTGATACATAAAAGCTCTGCAAGAGTTGAGGATTCGATTACAGGCAGTTTCGAAGGGACAGCTTCGAGAGTAGGAGAGCGAGAAGACGAAAGAGCTAGGTAACAAGCGAACGCTACTACTACTAAGATCTGCGATTGTGGAGTGTCGAATGGACGGACATAGAGACGCTTGCTTCCCGGTTTCTGCTTTCAGGCTTGAGAAGAGAAGGTTTGGGGAATGGGAGGACGACGAAACTAATAACCCAGTGAAAGTTGTACAAGTGAGCCAAGGATTCTGAAACCGTCAGTTCCAGGAGAGTACGCGAGCGGAACGGTCTTTATTAGCTGTCGTCAGTTGTTCCCCTTTGGGGGTTAGGGGGAAGGACTCCTCCTTTTGCTTTTGTTGAGAATCTTTTCTTGTTCCCTTGCTTCTTTGGTTGACCTACCAATCTATTGTTTAGGGATTCTGTCTTTAATTCGCTGTTAGCTCCTTGATTGGTTAGCTCGAAGCAGACCACCTCTCCCTCGGCGGAGATGGACTAATCTTCTCCCTGCTTTTCCCTGCGTTGAGCTTATGGAAGTCCATCCGTTTATCTTGCTATTCCGTGAGACCGGCTTGTGCTTCTTCTTGAACTCCAATTCTAAAACCCCTTGTCTGTGCTTTCGGGCTCGTCTGTCTTTGAAAAGAAAGGAATTATCGCAGGTTGACTCCTTGCAAAAGGCTTTCTATGGTCATTCACTTATTTATAGACGTCATTTTCCTCCGGACGAATGGCAACAAGGTTTGGAGCCTTGTTTTCTTTCCTCTTCTGCGCTGAATCTTTCTCTTTTCCTCTTTTTCTGAGATATTACCAATCCCCCCGGGCAGACAAGAAAGAAGGCAGAAAACAAAGACAAAGACTTTAGAGTTGGAGGAAAGACACACTCGCCCTTTTGAGTTGAGTCCTGTAGTTCAAGAAAGAGTACTTATTGGTGGATTCCAGGCAGTACTTCCTTCCGCAAGGGAAGGTAAATCCGTTACAAGAGCAGTCCATCTTCGCACGGTCGATGGGAAAGTTTCTGCTTCGAGCTAACCGAACAGTAGACAACAACCAGGGCAGAACAAGGAGCTAACAGGGTTGAATCAGACAGAAGCCAACAAGGTCGTTGATCCAGTCCCATGGTTCATTTCACTGCTCTGGCCAATTTAGCATGGTCGGAGAGAGAGAATAATCACAGTATGGTAGGAAGCTCTTCAGCGAGGAGAAAAGCCTGAAACTAAGCAATTAAGCCAAGCCATCAAAGAGCGCACCAGTCGCTAAGGAAGAAAGCTTGTTCTTAAAGCGAAGCGATGAACCGGTGTAGATCAAAGAAGAATCCCTGTTAGGAAAGCCACTTATATATTATATTATATAAGCAAATCCGATTTCAGAACACGCAAATCAAAGTCAAGCAGGAATTGCCGGCTATAAGTTCTTGTCCGAGACCCGCCCCACCGGGCGATGCGAATCCGAATAAGAGTTTGTTTTTCCCGAACCCCCCACTTCTTTCGAAGCCAGGACCTTGGCAGGGCTAGGATTGGATTGATAAGCCACTCTTGTTCCGCAAAACCCCTTTTCTTCAAAGAGGTAAGGGAGGTACAAGATCAGTCCATCGAATTCACTCAAGAATGGAGATCCTAAGTAGGAGACATATTGACCTGGTATGGCGCTAGCTAATGCCCATACCTCTGTTATTAATTGATAGGTTCCCGTAATTCGATAAGGAGAGGCCTATTATCTAAGGGAACAATCCTTTTTTATGCGTTCGAGCCTCACCCAACATAAGCTTCTCCAACAAAAGAAAAGTCTTTATATCCTTGCTTCCGAGTGAGCAGAACAGAGATCCCACTTTGATCGGCCGGAAGCAGGTAGGAATAGAGCATGAGCGGAGCCAAATCTTGAAGAATCGCGTCAAAGAGCAAGAAGTGAAAGTTGGAGATCCCTGTCTCGAAGCAAAGTACTCATCCGAAAAGACGGTTTGATCATGCCCTTTGTCCTCAACCCGTGGTTCTCCTATATCCCATAACTTTCGCTTTTCTTTCTCTTGAGCCCGCATTTTGTGTTTTTTAAGATTTTTAGAGGTGAACCCACATAGTGTAGCCTTCGTGTACCAATTTCAGTGGTTGAGTTTCGCACTCCCGCCATCTTCCTGTTCTTTTTGGAAAGTATCATCCCACACAAGAAAGATTTTTATCTAGGCCTGTACCCTCTGAAGAAAGATCTCCCTCCCTCAATGATGAATGAAGAGAGCTTATTTGGTTCTTTCTTTTGTTTCAATATTGAATTCTTTCCCTTTCTTCTTTACATCTTATGTCTCAGATGCCATTGCCAGAAGCACTGATTAGGTAGGTCTCTTAAGATAGCAGAACACCTTAACTAGGGAAATTCTCCTTTTAGAGGATATATCCCTGCAATTTTGATTGTTCCAAATACTGTACCTCGAGAAACATGGTACAACCCTCGCCTTTGCTCAACGTCGATTGAAGTCGGGAAGTCACCAAGGGCCTTTCAATTCCACAAGCGTGGGGGCCACAACATTCACTTCATTGTGCTGCTTATTGCCCTCTTGATTGTCGCCTCTTTTGTTGTTTCCCTTAGGGCGCCAGCCAGAATTGGAGTTGGACTTTCCTCTGATTTTGTTAGAAGGGGGCTCAACAAATTCTTCTTCTGTTATGATTATTATTACGCTCAAGTTGGCGGAAAGCTTGACCACGGCTCAAACTATCGCAGAAAAAAAAACGATTCAGTAGTTCTATTTAGAGGGAGTACATAATAGTTATGGTATGATGGCTCCCATAGAACGACCTGCGAATGAGACAATCCAGCAACTTAAATGTCAAGATCCTACGAATTGGAATGGTACAATACCGCGGATGAAATGTCGAGATTCTGCTTTCGGCACCCGGGTAGGCCCCGCTTGTAATGGATCTTGGACCGCTTCCATTTTGATACATAGTTGGCCCTCGAGCTGGTCCACCTGTTATCTATCTCTGGCGCGGGCGGACCTCAAAGTCATTTAGCCCTTCTCGCTAACCACACATACTATTCATCGTCTTTGTTGGCATTCCCTCCCGATCACCCGGGTTCAACTGATTAGGCAATTTCTTCGGTCGAAACGGGATGATGGTAGTCGCCCCCCTCCCCCTCTTGGAACTTATGCACGCTTCCATGCACTTATTGAGCCTAAGATTTTCCCCCAACAACTTTCATTCCCGTTGAAGCATCCGCTCGATCTGGATTCGTGGCCCGACCAGCGCTGTCAACTTCCCCCACGATTATCTATCCACTGCATTCCAACAACTCGTCTTGGTTTTGAGGCTGCTTTGACACCCACGCTCTATCCCACACGCGAGACCTGGGAACTCACAAAGGGCGCTGATGTGTTGCTTCCGGCCTGATCTCCGTCCCTCGACCCTCGAGTCACTTGCGTCCCTCTGCCATCCGCTCATTCCCTATCAAACTTGCACCTTTATTTTATAAGTAAGCCTCACTCGATCATAAATGGTCTGCCCACCCCAACTAGCGATCCATAGTATATCTCGTGATGATTCATGCATAGAGGCTGAGGCTCAACTATGGCAACAAACATTAGGTAAGGTACAATGAACTTGTTATTCATGATGTGTTATTGGCCACAGAAGAATCTTTCTTTTGTCATGCTTCCAACTCTGCTGAAAAACTACAGCTTTTTAGCGCCCTTACGTTTTTCAGCAGGCTAGCGCGCCCCTAAACTACAAGCGCCCCTACCATTATAATTTTAAAAATGAAAGGTAAAGGCTTTTCGGCTTCAACACCGATTCAGTACATAAATTGAGATCAAAAAGAATCACACTTTCAGTTTCCTTTATTATAAAAAGATTTTTGAATGACCGTCTTTTGGCCTACAAAGTGAATGAAGGAGTGGAAGAGTAGTTGAAGTGACTTCCGGAATTCAAGGACTAACCAAAACGAAGTTCTCGTTTCAAGTCTTTGGCTCGCTAGACTGCAATGGACGTTGTTAACCGGGAAAGGAAATTCAAAGAGAATTCCTATATCTCCTCAGCTCTTCTCACCACAGCTCCATGCCGTAAGGTAAATTCGAGCCAATAAAGACGAAGCCCCTTACTCCAGTCCTATGAATAACCGACTTCGTAGCTCATATCGAATCTGGAGTCTTTAGCGAATCTGTGTCGGCATCCCCCCTACTAAGTAAGGCTGTTGAAGTGCGATGGCTTTTTTAGCCCAAAATAAGGTCTTTCGTAAAGGCTTTCGGTGGAGTTATCTCTGACTTTCTTTACGTAGATACTTCAGCTCCAGTTGGACAATCCATTAATCCGAGAACCATACCGAGGGTATTAGGCTTAGCCTTTCGGAAGTGCGGATACTGCCTCTCCTATCGCGGGTAAACTTTAACTTGATTCTGGGAGTGATTCGCTTTATGATGATGGTTGGTAAGAGTCGGCTTTCGAGTGTTAACGCTGCCTTACTCAGGCCTGAAACTTTATCCTTCCTCGAAGCGAAGGGGGGACTTCGCTAAAGATGGTCTGTCTGTGCGCGAGGAAGGTCTTAGTCCTTTCTCCTTCCATTGCTTGGCTAGGTTCGCTTTGCAAGGAAGGGAAGGCATCCGTGCAGGTAGTTCAAGGCTGAGGTCAAGCTATGGGCACAAGGAGGTAAGGTATAGTAAGTTCCTTCTTCGTTTTTTGCTTGTCATTGGATTGGAAGCCGCAGGCGATGCCTTCTTGCTTGTGTAGTTGGCCTTGCCTGCTTAGTGCGGAAGTGCGTAAAGTAGGCTCAGCTTCTTTGGTTTATAAATATCTTGTAGTAGCCGAAGGTAGTCCGCTTGTTAGATTGAATTGAATCTTATATAACCTACGGTAGCTTAAGAGACTTTCTCAATAGTATAAGTGGACCTCTCAAAGGTATAAGTAGACATTAGTCTTGCTGGTTCGGTCTTTTTCTTTTATTGTTTATATGCCCACATTGAATACTTATAAATTCCAGTTCATGGCTTCGTATGTACTGAGTGACTATCTATAGGTCCATTCAGATGCTGCTCCAAGAGAACTTTATTCGGCCTTTGTATGACCGTCTTCCCTTCCTGTCTATCTCCTTTGGTCAGGTAGTTCTGCTTCCGGTGCCGGAGGAGCAGGGTGGGATAGAAGGGTAGTTTCAGAGTTCGAGATGTCTGAGCTTGGAGGTTCCGCTTCTCTAATGTTATAATAAAGCTGCCCAGACCTTGCGTCTTCCTTTGCTGGCTAGATGCGGAAGTGAAGGTTCACGCTTGGGCCCTTGACGAGTACTTTTTTTTTGGTTAGACCATAGGCGCTAAAGGGCGGTAAGCCATGAACGTTCTAGCTAAAATGCGATATCCGCCGTTCTTTCGCCACCTAAACAAGAGAAGTTTAGGTAGGAGTACGTAGCTTCTTTCTTTTTCATATCTGCTGTCCCAGCTGAGTTCCGCTATCAACTAATTATAGTCGCATAGCAAGCGATGTAATAAATCACTGAGATCTTTTTTAATTTAAAGTAATAGATAGCATTACGGAGGAGCTTCGCTTTCTGCTTCGGTTGGCGCGTTGCAGTAATGAAGAAAAGAATGAGATTGGTTCGGTCTTAAGTCTTTGGGTGAATTCATTTAGGTATCGAAGTTTTAGTTATTTCCATCCTGGCAGCAGTGGGCTTGGTAGTAGCATAGGTGGGCCTCGGGCAGTTTTTTCAGGGCGTAGGGATCACTGTCTCACTGTGGTACCCGAAAACATGCCCACATTGAATAGTTTTAAAGCGCTGTTTAGTGACTTTCATGTCTTCTGCTACTTTACTTTAGGAAGATTCAGACAGTCTTTTATGCCTTCTTTTAGGCGTCTAGACGCCTTCCCCCAATTCTAGGATGCGTAGTAGCTCTAGTAAGTCCGTAGCTGGATCCGGATCAGGATGCGGAGTTTGAGCTTCGGGGTGAGGGAGAGATGGCTATGTCTATCCCATCCCTTCTTTGGTTCAGTCTTTGGTAGTAGGTGCGATATTGAAGGAGTTCAGGGCTAAGGGCTGGAGCTTTATTCCCACTCCCAGTAGTCTGTCTTCAGTAGTTCGCTTGGAAAGTAGTCTTTCGTAAGCAGGAGCGTAGCGCTTCGCAGGTGAAGGTGCAGGATGTGCTTCTTCCCTTTATAGCGGCTTCTGTCATTTTCACATAAATGTTGTAATAAATCCTATCTCCCCCTCTCTCTACTTCTGCTAACGAACGCTAGAATTGGGATATCGAGAAAG